TAGATCATTGGATAGGTACGACCAATCCATTTTCACTTTTTCACTATATATTAGATATTAGATATTTGTTAGTAGAAAATTTTTCGTAAAGAAAGATCTTTCCAAGACACGAGATAAAGAGACTATTCTTTTCTTAGGAAAAATAAAAAAAAAGAGGAATTCATGTTTGCAAAAAAGCCATTTCCTTCTATTTCTACTATTTTGAATCTTTAAATCAATGAATTAAAACGAATCAACTGATTACTAGGTCTATATTTAACTAGGGTTAATAAATACTAGATACCTTTCTCTCAAATTGTATATAGACTCTGATTTCATACCTTACAAATTCCACAATTTTTTTACGATTTTAGAATTCTCAACAACAAACCCCTTCCCTTATTCCTCTATCTATTCGAAATTCCTAACACATTTTCTTTTTCTATAGTAGACACCTGCTATGTAGTAGACAGTAGAAAAAGGAGGTGGTCATTCTAATTCTATTTTCATCATAGAATGATTATTCGATCTTTTTCTTCTTTGTATCATAATTCTTTCTACAGTTACTTTAATCTATAACTTCAATGAAATTGGAATAGTTCTCTTTGTTGGTATACTACTACATTAGTATGAAATCTACTCGGATTCAAATATTTCTTATTGTTCCTGTCAAAAAGGAACAATTGGAATAGAAGTTTCAGAATCTTTTTTTTTTTCAAATGAATCTAGTTTTATGTTATTTCGTACTGTACAATTCTTTTCTTTGTGGGATCATTTTCCCACGAGAGGTGATGATAAGAATTAGAGAATGGATTGCTAGCTATGCCTAGATCGCGGATAAATGGAAATTTTATAGATAAGACCTTTTCAATTGTAGCCAATATCTTATTGCAAATAATTCCGACAACTTCAGGAGAAAAGGAGGCATTTACCTATTACAGAGATGGTGCGATTTGATTTTCTTTTTCTCGGTCGTAGGAGAAAGGGCACGTGATTCGGAAAAATTTTAGAAAGAAATCTACGCCTGTTGAAGGTGAAGTTTACAAATCGAACAATTCCTTCTGTCGTGTATCCTCGATTAATGCAGCCTCGGATGCTATGTTTCAATTTTGATTCTAGTATTGAGCGAAAGGTTACACCTAGAGGTTCTGTGTTATGGGTCAATCCTATTCCACTAGTACCAATAGATAGCATAAGGGAAAAAGCGCTACACCTAGGAATCAACAACACGAAACCCTTGTGAGAAATTACCCTTTTCCTTAATTGGGCTCGGGACTAAAAGAATGGTTGGGACAACAAACATCCATCTCGTTCGTACTTTGGATACCCATATAACCATCCAAGGCTGTTGAAGTGACTAATTCCTGTAAATTAGGAGGCGTTGAAAACAAAAAAATTGTGGGAGTTCTCATTTCTATCTAGTCCTAACACGCTTGATGTTAAGAAAAGAGCTATTAGATCTCTTGCAGGAAGGTTGGCTAGAAATTTATTGCAAAAACACTAGCCCTGCTCAGTCCATAATGAGAATATTTTCATCTTTTTTGGATTTCATGTATTATTCTCATTATGCACATAAGGGAGGAGCCGTATGAGATGAAAATCTCACGTACGGTTCTGGAACGGAGTTTTAATTGAATGGCGACCGTAACGGATGTCAGCTCAATCCGAAGGAAATTATGCGGAAGCTTTACAGAATTATTATGAAGCTATGCGATTAGAAATTGATCCTTATGATCGAAGTTATATACTCTATAATATAGGTCTTATCCATACAAGTAATGGAGAACATACGAAAGCTTTGGAATATTATTTTCGGGCACTAGAACGAAATCCCTTCTTACCACAAGCTTTTAATAATATGGCCGTGATCTGTCATTACGTGCGACTATCTCCACTATAGAAGTAAAAAAAAAAAGGCTTTCTACATATGCATCGTCTAATATAACGATTTTTATCAGCTGTAGCAAAGAAAGAAACTTCATATAAGTCGAAATATGAGGAACTCGCTATGCTTTTTTTCTATGGATAAAAAAATCTAATTGGTAGAGGAAGCACCGTAAAGATCAATTGGCGAGGTTTGGGGCCGATATAATAAAAACTGCGTACTTATGTCATGATGGTAGGTATACTTATCTCATGATGTGAGATCAAAATTAGGAATTAACTTATGTAATAGAGTTGATCCACTAAAGTATTGAGCAGCGGTGTAGGATCAGATCCCAAAGATAGTAAGTCTTTTCCTTCTTAAGAAGGAAAGTCTTTTTCAAAGATTCTATATAAATTTGTATAGAAAACGAGATAGTTACCTTTCAGAAAATTCTAACAATCGGGGAATTTTTTTTTTTGAAAGGTGGGAAAAAAGATAAAACGAAATAAAACGGATTATTGATTCTTAATCCAAATCAAAATTGAATCCCAATTTTAGTTTAAAACTTATAAAATGAACCCCTTTGGGGAACCCAAAAAATGGGATAGAGCTGTGAGAAATCTCATTCGTTAGATAACACACAAGAATTGACGA